CCAATTATATGGATCAATCTAGCAATGATGGAATTTATATTCTGTTTACAGAATTGCATAAAATTTTATCTAACTCCATATATGGAATGTATGAAATACGCATGAACGGAGGAATATAGAGAATTTTATACTCAAATTGGAATTTGTTGGAATTTGCAATTGCTCAATTCCACTTAAGACTTATGAGTTTGTTATAGAATAGCAAAACAAAAAAGGATTCGATTTCTACCATTATTATGATATTCCAATACGATTTTTTTTAGCACTTTGCTTTTTTATGGATTTCGTTGTTCAGTTCAAAAAAAAGATTCGTACAGAAGAGATATGAGATATTTTTATCTATTTTTTTTTGAAGTTTCTATAATACGATTGAAGTACATAATATAAGATAAAGAAGGCTTATTAAATAAAACATAAGCAAATATAACTATATCTATCTATATATATGTCTCTCTCTGTTTATTGCAGTTCTATTCTGGACAGCGTATATTGTGCTCTATCAAAACTTCTATTTTCTAGTCAATGAAAAAAATTAAATAGAAAATCTCTTATAGGAATCATAGGCAAATAAGATATCTGATTCGATATCTGTGTAAGAATTCATGTTCTGGGGTTTACATACACTTAGAATTAGTGTTATAATTGAAATTAAGATAAAGAAGAATTTTTTTTATTTAAATTATTGAAAAAAATCAATACTGATTAGTTACATATTAATTTTCATTTTCATATATTATTGGGGGATTTTAATCTAAAATCCAAGAATCGTTCATGAATTGACAGTGAATAGTTAATGGTTCCAATTTTGGAGCTTTTGTGAATGAAAAAAACATTTGGTTTTTCATTTCAATAGCAAATTTCAATAGAAAGGGTAAAGAATTTTAAAAGTATGTGTTTTGAGATACTATACAAAATGAATCAAAGAGATAGATTCAATCTAAAAAAAGGGGGATTAAGAAAAACGGGATTCAAGATGCAAGTACAAAAAAACGTTTAGTATCGACTTGGCGGCATGGCCGAGTGGTAAGGCGGGGGACTGCAAATCCTTTTTCCCCAGTTCAAATCCGGGTGTCGCCTAGTCAAGACACGAAATACCTTATTTCTATTTTGCTGATAAAATTTGTCAAATTTGGGAAATACGCAGAGGAGAAGGACTCTTGAGACTTCCAAGGCTGTCCCTATGTATTTTGTTTGTGCTTAATGTTTACCGATTCCACTATCAACCAAATAAGAACCTCTTATATCTTAAAATTAATTGGATTTTTTGGATTGTTTCATGAATGGTATTGGACAGAATCTTTTTTTTGACTCTGCACTAGCCATTTTACTATTATTAGTGAACAATAATGGAAAAATTCCTTCATATTCATAGAGCTAGAGGACAGAATTCACATGGATATAGTAAGTCTCGCTTGGGCTGCTTTAATGGTAGTCTTTACATTTTCCCTTTCACTCGTAGTATGGGGAAGGAGTGGACTGTAGGGGTATTACTAATTGAGTTGAGAAATCAAACTGTATCAATTGTTTTATAAATCGTTTTGCAAAGACTTTTTAATTGAACTATTTAGATTGAATTAACAAAATTTTCATTCCAAAAATTTATTTGATTCTAGTGGAGGAACATATTCTATGAATAATATATGAATATGAAGATTCTATTCTAGATCCATCTATATTAAGATTAAGTTTCTATCTTTATACAGTATAACTGTATACACTAATACACTCGAATACTAAAAAAGATAGTATTGTAGAAAGAAAGATATATATCTTTCTTTCTACAATATTTCTACAATACTATTGGGTCTCATAGAATACTGCTGATTCTAGTTCGCTCGTTTCGTCTAAGACGCAAACTTTATTTCTTCAACCAAATATTGAAAAGAACTAACTAAGAACGCAAAATTCAAGTTTCATTCAAATTAATCACTTTGACTCACGGTTTTTACGTATATTATAAGTAAAAAGGCAGTAGGAACTAGAATAAACAGTGCAGTAGCAATAAATGCGAGAATATTTACTTCCATAATCTCATTGTTTGGTTTTTTTTATTTCGAAATAATTCGGGATTTAATCCCATAGAAATGATAAATCTTTCGTCTCTAAATTCATCTAAATTTAATGAGATGAATTCTATCTCGATGATACCGAATCAGATCAATATCATGAATAACAATATCTGAGCTATCAAATCAATTCATCGTCAAAAATTGAATAGTATAACATAGAAAGAGCGTTTATCCATACCGAATACAAAAACGAATTCTTGATTCACTCGAGAATTTCTTTACTTTCTATTTATCCTCCTTTTCCATTCTTCCTTTTCTAAAAAACTATCGGCTTCCTTCCTTGTACAATCATCTGACGAAGTATTATCTAACTGCCTTTTTAGTTACAAACAAATCCAAACAAATAAACAATAAAGGCGAAAAAGACGAAATTCAAAAGGGGAAGTTAAGTTCTAAACTTTTTTTTTAATGATCTAGTCTTTTTGGAAAACAAAAAAGTGTGAGAAAGACAAGTCCCGGTACAGTAAAAGAAGATTGAATATTCTACCGAATTCACTTTTGCTTTTTCTTTGTCCGAAATCTTTAACAATAAATTTCCTCAGGAAGGGTGGGACTTTTTGTTTATCTTTATTTTATTAAACTTCCTTGGATTAGTAATAAGATGCATAGAATATATCAAACTTTAGTGTGCAATGAGATAGATTATTTCAAATTAAAATTAATAATTGACGGACGTTATACAAAACAAAAAATCGGGTTCAAAAAAAGAAGCTCTTTTTCAGATTCAAATTCAAAAGATTTTATCAAAATAATTAAATTCATTTTGTATTGTACAAACAAATCAAAATTGCATTTGTGTATGTGCTACTGGAAAAAAGAGATAGTACTCGATTTTATTTCATTACACAGGCCACGACAGGGCCCAACCCAGCAGGGTATCTCTTGGAATCTGAATATGATTCTAGAAAAAATTGTACTAATTCACAAAAGTTTCATCCATCGTCTCTAATTGAAGAAATGAGAATTCCCGTATTTGTTTCTATTTTTGAAAAGACTCTCCCTAGGAATGTAATTTTGCTATTTGTCCCCTTTTCGCAGAAAATAGAGGAATGATTTTATATATTTTTTTATTGGATCATTGGATTTGGATCTGTCGGGACTGACGGGGCTCGAACCCGCAGCTTCCGCCTTGACAGGGCGGTGCTCTGACCAATTGAACTACAATCCCCGGGAAATAAAGAGTACAGCATACATATTCTTATGATTTTGGTGAAACCCTTTCTATTTTCTATTTCGATTTTCGATTGGAATCTCTGCATTATAACAGAAGCACGCATCGTGGGGTGATATCCACATGAATATACACTTTAATGGTAAGGGCACGGATTACTCGTCATCTTTTCATTATTTCAAATCAAAAACCGTTGATAATCAATGAAAAAAAGAATCTTTTTTTTTACATTATTCTTTTTCTTAGACTTTATACTTACAAATGCTGATACAAATGCTGATATGAATCCAGATAAAAATTTTATGAAAAAAAAATGGAACAGATTAAATAAATAACCAGTAGAGATATATCAGAAAATTGGACTTTTTCCCTATCGGACATTTCGAGAGAACAAGGGGGTTATATCATTTCATAAGGGATCCGTGAATTATTGGGCCGAGCTGGATTTGAACCAGCGTAGACATGTTGCCAACGAATTTACAGTCCGTCCCCATTAACCGCTCGGGCATCGACCCAGGAAGAATCAATTCCAAACTTAGTACTTAATTAATAATCCCTGATCAACTTCCTTTCGTAATACCCTACCCCCAGGGGAAGTCGAATCCCCGCTGCCTCCTTGAAAGAGAGATGTCCTAAACCACTAGACGATGGGGGCCCATTTACTCGACCGTCAGCATACTATGCTCATAGTATGAACAGTTTTTTGAAATTGTCAACATAACGAAACGGTGTGACTAGCTTTGAAAGATCTTTCCGTCTTTCATGATTCGATAGAATTTTTGGATTCGTCATTTGTATTCATGAATCATTGATTCTAATCGTCATTACTCATTCTATTTTTATTATGGCTATAGCAAGATATTATAGTTATAGTAAGAATCCATTATTATTAGAATTCCTTATTAGATATTATTAGAATTCCTTATTAGATATTATTAGAATTCCTTATTAGAATTATTCCAATTAGAATAGAAATTCTAAGAAATTACAAATATAAGAAATATATACAAAAAATTGAATATAAATAAATGTAAAAATAGAAATAAATACAATAAACAAAAAATGGAAAGTCTAAAATAAAATAGAAAATTACAATTATAGAATAGAAAAAAAATATAGGAAAACTTTTCTTTTCAGGGAAGGATTTTTTGCCCGGCCGATCATAAAAAAAACCAGAAAGAAGGGTTAAACTTTCGCTTTCATTCATTAATTCACTCAGTGTTAAGATAGATAGACATATCTCTATCTCACACTAAACCAGGAAAATTTTAATCTCGAAATCGGGTAAGAGAGATAGGGAGCAAGAAATTTTCCGATTTTTTGGGGGTTCAGGGAACAAGTAGAATCTCTTCATCAGTGATTCGATGAAATTTCTTGGATCTATGTTGAATTGGTAGTTCCCTGGATCCAATCAAATGAATTTCGTTATGATGGTGGTCAATTTAATTAGGTTTGGCTTTGAAACAATTCATTGCATTGATATTTATCAAATTCAATATCAATAAACAAACCCTTTTTCCTTATATTCACTAGTTTTACCTATATTCATTAGGTAAATCCAATTTCTCGTTTATGAATGTACTATTATGACTAGAAGTCTACTCCATATATTTATTATTAAGATATTTACTTTACAAAAATTTTATTTATAATCTATTTTCATAGATATATCTTATCCTTAGAGTGGCTCAGTCAGAAATTGAGTCAAAGAGGCCCTTTTAACTCAGTGGTAGAGTACCGCCATGGTAAGGCGTAAGTCA